GAAAATATTCAATAATTTTCAATTTTTTGAAAAAGTCAAGGTTTTCTTTTTTTTTAGCGTCCGTCTATAATGACTGATGAATCAAGAACTTTCAATTGAAACTAAACGAATTCTTTAAATTCGTTTTTATTACCGTCATATCTGGATTGAGACTTAGGTAAATGTTTTATTCATATATGTATTAAAAGAACATATCTAATTTAGCTCTTTCATGCCTATTCTAACTAGTTATTTTGGTTTTTTACTGGCTGCTTCAACTATAACCCCAGCTATATTTATTGGTTTGAACAAGATACGACTTATTTGAAATGAATGAAATTCAATAAACAATTTACAAAAATCAAAATCAAAGCCTCCCAGAATATTTTATTTCAGTTATTCTATGGTTCTCAATTGCAAATTCCCGGTCATTGAGATTCACGGATAATTCAGATTAATATTTTAGGGATAGATCTTACCTATCTTTTTATTCTCTAAAACAAATTGAAATGATTGAAGTTTTTCTATTTGGAATCGTCTTAGGTCTAATTCCTATTACTTTAACAGGATTATTTGTAACTGCATATTTACAATACAGGCGCGGTGATCAGTTGGACCTTTGATTGAGTAACATTTCTTTTTTTGATTGACCTCCTACAAGGAGGAGGTCAAATTTAAGTTGCAATTAGACTTTGTTTTGTTCAGTTATTTTATTGTAATTCGGCATAACATAAACGGAATCACGCTCTGTAGGATTTGAACCTACGACATCGGGTTTTGGAGACCCGCGTTCTACCGAACTGAACTAAGAGCGCTTTCTTATATCCTATAACAGTAGATACGATTGTAAAGTGTAAAGAAAAGGATTTTTTTACCCCCGAGGGGTCTTGTGTATATGTACATATAGTATGTACAAACAAAAGATTATGTCCAAAATTTCCCGATCTTACTCAATGAATCCCTCGTAACTGTCCATAGGAGAAAGAATAGGTAGGGATGACAGGATTTGAACCTGTGACATTTTGTACCCAAAACAAACGCGCTACCAAGCTGCGCTACATCCCTTTTAAAAATTGTTGTACAGTGTCATTGTATAAAATACATGTCTTGTTTTCCACATCCTTCTTTTTTGCTCTACCTATATAGATAGGTAGAAAATGTTCTTGTCATTTTTTTAGGGAGCGGAAAAATTGAATCTGCTGGGTCATTGTACATATGCATTTTAGTTAGTAATTCCTAATTCTAATTTTATTTCAAGCAAAAACAAATGATCTTGAACTAAAATATCGGGTTATCTATGATCTATGTATTAGAATATCGAACTAGGACTATATATGTATTTATATGTATTACAATATACAATACAAATAAAGAATTAAAATAAATAAGAAAAAAATAGAAAATAAAAGAAGAAGGAGGATTTTCAATGCGAGATATAAAAACATATCTCTCAACGGCACCTGTGATAACCACTCTATGGTTTGGGTCTTTAGCAGGTCTATTGATAGAAATTAATCGTTTATTTCCGGATGCCTTGTCATTCCCCTTTTTTTCATCCTGATTGAATTCTTGTATTGATCTGTGAAGAAATGAAGAAGATTTGAGATACAATTCTACGTAACATGGCTCCAATTTCGCTTCCTTTTTCTTTCCTATCCTAAAAAAAAAGAAAGAGAAAGAGTGTATCGAACCTCAGTCAAAATACAGTGAATCTACGATAGAATTTTTGGGAAAAGAAATGGAAATGTGGATCCAGTCTAGGGGCGACAAAATTTTAACATAGAAAGAATAAAATACTGAGATTAGGATAGGAATAATTCATAGTTAGAAAAAATTGTATTAATTAATTATTACGATATTCTTAATATTCTTCTATTAATGAATATGACTCTTTTTCTTTCTAGTTATTCATAGTAATTCTATTTTAGATTATAGTACTCCGAAGTCATTTGAATTCTAATAATTCGAAAAAGAAAATATTTACAAATTCCATTTCTAGTTAGTAACTTTTATTAATATAGTCTAGATATAGAATATAGATTTTTTTTATTTGGTTCGGATCAAATAGAAAATGAAGAGAGTTCTAAAGTGAAGTCGATCCAAAATGAAAAGGAGGTTCATGGCCAAGGGTAAAGATATCAGAATTATAGTGATTTTGGAATGTACCTGTTGTGTTCGAAAGGGTGTCAATAAAGAATCGCCGGGCATTTCTAGATATATTACTCAAAAGAATCGACACAATACACCCAATCGACTAGAATTTCGAAAATTTTGTCGCTATTGTCAAAAGTATACGATTCATGGGGAAATAAAGAAATAGGTGGAACGGAATGTGTGTGTGATTTTTCCAAGTAGCGGGAAGAGTAAGAACTTTACATCTTAACATATATAATACAAACCAAATCCTATTTTGGTCGAATCTTAAATGAATAAGAAAAAAAAGAGAATTCTATTTTATAGATTCTTTTATATAGAAGGAATAAACAAACAAGGAATAAGCAAACCATGGATAAATCCAAACAACCTTTTCGTAAATCCAAGCGATCTTTTCGTAGGCGTTTACCCCCAATTGGATCGGGGGATCGAATCGATTATAGAAACATGAGTTTAATTAGTCGATTTCTTAGTGAACAAGGAAAAATCTTATCTAGACGGACGAATAGGTTGACCTTGAAACAACAACGATTAATTACTATTGCTATAAAACAAGCTCGTATTTTATCATTGTTACCTTTTCGTAATAATGAGAAACAATTGGATAGAGTGGAGTCGATCCCTAGAACTACTGGTCCTAGAACCAAAAATAAATAGATATACTCCTCAAAACTCCAATTGGAACTCAAGCTTATATTAATTTTTGCTCGAAAAAACTAGAATCCAGATTCGATTCTTGTATTATAAATATTATAAAAAAGGAAAAATGGGGAAGAAATCTTTTTTTCTTGAAAAATGTTCGTTTATTCTTACTACTCAAATCTTAATTTCTTTTTATTCTATCTTCCCGGAGTCCTTTCTCCGGGAAATCCTGTTTCAATCATTCTTGTTTCATGTATAATAGATTCTATTAAGATTTTTTTATTCCTTTATTTGATTTGTATTTTTTTTTTATTTTTGATTTATGATTTTATTTGAAATAATATCAAAACAATTCTTATTTGATAGGGCTATTTGCGCAAGTATTTTACGATTCAGAAGCAATTGTCTCTTGTACAGATTGTTGATGAATAGGCTATAACTATAGAATAGCCTAACCTCACGAGTTACCGCATTTATCCGAGTGATCCACAAACGACGAAAATCTCTCTTTTTCCTGCTCCTATCTCGATGAGAGGAAACCAAAGCTCTCGTTCTTTGTTGAATAGTCGTTCGAGTAAGTCTTGAATGAGCCCCTATAAAGGTTGATGCAAATAAACGAATCTTTTTTCGACGTCTCCGAGCTGTATATCCTCGTTTAACTCTGGTCATTGAATCAAATGAAACTTTCTTGAATAACTAATTGATTTCTCTTCTTTCAGTCATCCTTTTCTTCCGGTCAATTAATAACAAAGCGGATTCTTCCAATATATAAAATATAAATTCCAATGGCTTTTGCGACTATGACCTTCCCGACCACGATTTTTTCTTTCTTCAAGGTATCTCGCCTGTAAATAAGAAATTCGACTGCTACTAAATAAAAAAGAATAGTGGGTTTCCTCGTTTCTATGGCAACTTCTGAAACGGTGAGGTCCTCTCTATACACCGGAGCCTCTTCTTTCATTTCATCGAATTTTATTGTGAACTTGTATAGTTCACACTCTTTGGCTCTACCCATCCATTTTTCAATTAGAATTCTTTTTTCAATTCTAATTAGAAAGTAATAGTCCTTTTCACAAAAAAAGCTATCCATACAGTGACGGCATTTAATTCTGAAAGTTGGCTAGGTAGCTGACCTTGTTAGTCCGTTTTTTCAAGAAAAGGAATAGGAGCATAACCTTTTTCCTCCGCTTAATGGATAACTATTTGTTACCAATGGAGAATTCCTTCTCATCTCAAACGGAGTGATTGGATTTGCACCAATAGAAACCATAAATTCATAACATAATTAGGTAGATGATAGATCTTCATTTTTAGATACTAGTAATTTAAATGGCCGTCTTCCACTCTATCTATCCTAATTCATTGATAGTGGTCGTTGATACTTTTGCATTTCTTCAAACTCATCATGATCTGAACTGAACGAGTCGCACATACACCCTAGTACATGTTCCTCGACGCTGAGGACATCCTCGAAGAGCGGGAGATTTCGTGACATTTCTTATTGGCTGTCTTGCGTTTCTAATAAGTTGTTTAATGGTTGGCATGGCGTGTCTATAGAATCTCATTCTAGATAGAATAGAGCGGGTTGGCTTAGATCGATCTTAACCTGATGGTTGATGATTATGAATGATTTCTATTCACACGGAAATTTCAAATTTTGAAACGAAATTCTTCTATTTATATTTATATGGAATCCCTAGTATTTTCATTTTCGATCGCTACAAGATCAACGATGCCATAAGCTTGGGCTTCTGTTGCTGACATAAAAACATCCCTTTCCATATCTTCGGATATAACCCATAAAGGGTTGCCCGTTCTTTGTACATAAACTTTTGTGAGAGTTTCGCGAAGCTTCAATAGTTCTTCTGCTTCCAGAATAAAATCCCCTGCTTGTGCCTCGTAAAAAGAACTAGCAGGTTGGTGAATCATAACCCTGATGATATTGATATAACATCATGAATGGTTCTTCTATCTATATATCGCACGATTGGGTTAAAGTAAGGGATAATCAAAATAACAATAAAAAATAGAATTAAACAACCGTACGGGCATCTTTTGTACATTGCATACGGCTCTGCAATGGAATTTATTTTTTCGATAGAAGAAATTCTATCGAAAAGAAGAAAAAGAACCCATCCGATCCAAATCGTTAAATGATCCATTTACCACCCTTCCTTTCGTAGTAGTAAAAAAGATACTATGATGGTTCTGTTGCTTTATATGTT